TTTTTTATATAAAAAATAAAAATAATGGTTTTAAATTTTTAAAATTTTATAGAAATAATTTAGTAATTTAATTTATATAAATTTTTATATAATAATATATAATATTTTAAATATTAATAATCATTCTTTATTTAAATTAATTAATAAAAAAGAATTACTAAGTAAATTAAATTTTTACTATTAGAGAATTTTTGAAAATAATAAAAATTTAATTTAAATAATAAAATTAATAAACATTTATTTAATATAAATTAATATAATTATAAATATATAAATATATAATTTATATTAAAAAAAAAAAAAAAAAATATTTTATGATTCAATTTCGATTGGTTTATTAAAAAAGGGGAAAATTAGGTTTTTTGTTTTTTTTGTTTAAAAAATACTAAAAAAAATTATAAATATTAAAAAAATTGTTAGTTAAATGAATAATTTTAAAAATTTTTATTTTATTAAAATTTAAAATTTAAATATTTTTAAATTTTTAATTAAAATAAAATAATTTTATTTATGTTAATAAATTTAATTAAATAAAATTTTACATATAAAATTTTTTGTAAATTTATAATTTTTTAAATAAAAATTAAGATAAAATTTATATATTTATTAATAGTAGTAATTAATATTATTAATTTAATTAATGTTAAATTGTAGTTATTATTTAAAAATAATGATTAAATTTGTGCCAGCAGTCGCGGTTACACAAATATTATAATTAAATTTTTTTAATGAAAGTTAAAAAAAAAAATTAAAAAAAAAGAAAAATAAATTTTTAAGTGAAATTTAAATTTTATTTAAAATTTTTATTGTAAAATTTTTGAAGCTTAGAAAATTTAATTTTTAAACTAGGATTAGATACCCTATTATTTAAATTGTTAATAATAAACATTTAGGTAGTAATAATTAATTTTTTAAAACTTAAAAAATTTGGCGGTATTTTATTCTGTTTAGAGGAACTTGTTCTGTAATTGATAATCCACGAATATTTTACTTTTTTTTGTTTTCAGTTTATATATCGTTGTCATAAGAATATTTTAATAGAAGAAATAATTTTCGAGAATTTAAATTAGAAAAAATGTCAAATCAAGGTGTAGTTTATGAAAAAGTAGAAATGAGTTACATTAAATTTTATTTATAATGAATGGTTTTTTGAAAAAGAAGCTTGAAGGTGGATTTAAAAGTAAATTAATTTATAAAAATTAATTGATTAGAGTTTTAAAATATGCACATATCGCCCGTCGCTCTCGTTATATTAATTTTAAATGAGATAAGTCGTAACATAGTAGATATACTGGAAAGTGTATCTAGAAATACAATTTAAAGCTTAATTAGTAAAGCGTTTTATTTACATTAAAAAGAAGGATGTGCAAATCATTTTAGATTGATTAAAATAGAAACTTAATTAATGAGTTTGGGTAAAATTTTATTTTTTTTTTTAATAAAAATATTTTTTTTAGTTTGAGTAAAAATAATTGAAAAAATAAATCTAAATTTATAGTAAAAAGTATTGAGAAAGAAAGTTGAAATAATTTGAAAAATAATTTTTATAAAAGAAAAATTTATTTTTTGTTCCTTGTGTATCAGGATTAATTAAATAAAAAATTTTTAATAAAAAATTATTTATAATTTAAAAGATTTATAAATTTTTGATTTTTATTATGTAAAAAATATTAATTAAAAATTTATTGAAATGAGACGTTAATCGTTTTTAAAGTTATATAATTTTTAAAGAAATAAATTTAATTTAAAAATTATAATTTATTATAAAAATAATTAATAATTTTTATAATTTTGTAATTTTAATATTTTAAGGGTTGAGCTTTAAAATAAAATTTTAAAAATAAAAATATAAAAATAAAAAAGAAAATAATCTTAAAAATAGATATTTTTAATTAATTTGTTTTAATTAATTTTTTATTTTTTAATATTTATTATTTTATAAATTTTAATTTTTTATTTAAATAATTATTTTAATAAAAAAAATAATTAAATTATAATTAAATTAGTAATTTAAAAATTATTTAAAAAGTAATAAAAAAGTTATTTTAAAATTATGAATTAGGCAATATTATTTTTAACTGTTTAACAAAAACATTGTTTTTTAAAAATTTTAAAAAATAAGGCCTGCACACTGAAATATTTTAAAGAGCCGCGGTAATTTGACCGTGCAAAGGTAGCATAATCATTAGTTTTTTAATTGAAGACTGGAATGAAAGGTTTAATAAAAAATAAGCTTTATTATTTTAAAAATAAATGAATTTATTATTTTAGTAAAAAAACTAAAATAAAGATAAAAGACGATAAGACCCTATAAAGCTTTATAATAAAAATTAATATAATTTTTTTAGAATAATATAAATTTTATTTTTTAATTATTTAATTGGGGTGATTTAAAGATTTATTAAACTCTTTATATAATTTTTTTAATTATAGTTAATATAGAGATCCTGAAAATTTGGATTTAAAAATTAAGTTACTTTAGGGATAACAGCGTAATTTTTTTGGAGAGTTCAAATCGATAAAAGAGTTTGCGACCTCGATGTTGGATTAAGATATAATTTTAGGTGTAGAAGTTTAAATTTTTAGTCTGTTCGACTATTTATTCTTACATGATCTGAGTTCAAACCGGTTTAAGCCAGGTTGGTTTCTATCTTTATTTAATTATTATATTTTAGTACGAAAGGACCAAATATAAAAATTTTATTTTTATAGGATGAATAAAATTAATATAAAAAAGAAATTAATTATAAAATTTTTTATAAAATAAACTATTTTGGCAGATAAGTGCAATAAATTTAGAATTTATGTATATAGGTTAAAATCTATAAATAGTATTGATTTTTAATTTAGATTTATTTATACCTTTTGTAAGAAGTTTAATATTGGTTATTTTTGTAATAGTAAGTGTAGCTTTTTTAACTTTGTTAGAACGTAAAGTGTTAGGGTATGTGCAGATTCGGAAAGGTCCAAATAAAATTGGGTATTTTGGAATTTTACAGCCATTTTGTGATGCAATTAAGTTATTTACAAAGGAACAAATTTTACCTTTTTTATCTAATAGAATTATTTATTATTTTTCTCCTGTATTTTCATTATTTTTGTCTTTATTTATCTGGTTATGTATTCCTTTTTTAGTAAAATTATATTCATTTAATTTAGGTGTTTTATTTTTTTTTTGTTGTATAAGTTTTGGTGTCTATATAGTTATATTAGCGGGGTGATCTTCAAATTCTGCTTATGCTTTATTAGGGTCTTTACGTTCAATTGCTCAGACTATTTCATATGAAGTAGCTTTAGTTTTAATATTATTATCTGTTTTATTTTTAATTGGAAGCTTTAATTTAATTTATTTCGAATTATTTCAAAAAAATTTATGATTTTTAATTTTATTTTTTCCTATCGGTATAATATGAATAATTTCAAGCTTGGCTGAGACAAATCGAACTCCTTTTGATTTTGCTGAAGGGGAATCTGAGTTAGTTTCTGGATTTAATGTAGAATATGGGGCTGGGGGGTTTGCTTTAATTTTTTTAGCTGAATATGCAAGTATTTTATTTATAAGTATGTTATTTTCTATATTATTTTTGGGCTCTCAAATTTGTTCATTTTTTTTCTTTTTAAAGTTAAATTTTATTGCTTTTTTATTTATTTGGGTTCGTGGGGCTTTACCTCGTTATCGTTATGATAAATTAATAAATATAGCTTGAAAAAGCTATCTTCCTAGTGTTTTATATTTTTTATTCTTATTTGTTGGGTTATTTATTTTTATTTTTTAATAACTAAAATTAGTATAAAATTAAAGTTAATAGAAAATTTGAATTTCTATATTATGTTTTCAAAACATATGCTTGTTCAAGCTCATTAACTATATATATTTTATATGAAAGTTTTTATTTTTTATTATTTGAATAAGTTTTCCCATCAAATAGCAATAAGGGGGTTTAAAATAAAGTATAAAAAATAAATAACAGTTAAAAATTGTCCTGTTAAAATATAAGGGTCTTCTACAGGGCGTGCCCCAATTCAGGTCAATAAGATTACTGTAACTGTTATAATTCAAAATAAAATTTGATTAATAGGATAAAATTGTGTACTTTGAAATGTAAATTTGTTTGTAAAGGGAAGAACAAATAAAATTGCAATAGATATTACAAGAGCAATTACTCCTCCTAGCTTATTAGGAATTGATCGAAGAATAGCATAAGCAAATAAAAAATATCATTCTGGTTGAATGTGTGGGGGAGTGACTAAAGGATTTGCTGGAATAAAGTTATCGGGGTCTCCTAATATATAAGGGGCGATAAGTGTTAAAAATGTTAAAAATATTAATATAACTACGAACCCGAAAATGTCCTTGTAAGAAAAATATGGATGAAATGGAATTTTATCAGAATTTCTATTAATTCCTAAGGGGTTATTTGATCCAGTTTGATGGAGGAATAAAAGATGAATTATTGTGAAAGCTGCAATAATAAAAGGAAATAAAAAGTGAAAAGAAAAAAATCGAGTTAAAGTGGCATTATCCACAGCAAACCCACCCCATAATCATTGAACAAGATCAGTTCCTATATAAGGAATTGCGGATAAGAGGTTTGTAATTACTGTGGCACCTCAGAAAGATATTTGACCTCATGGTAAAACATATCCTATAAAAGCTGTTCCTATAGTTAAAAAGAATAAAATTACTCCCACAGTTCAAGTATAAAGATATTTATAAGAACCATAGTAAATTCCTCGTCCTACGTGAAGGTAAATACAAATAAAAAAAAATGAAGCGCCATTTGCGTGTAATGTTCGTAAAATTCAACCATAATTTACATCTCGACAAATATGGTTTACAGAACTAAAAGCTATTGAGGTGTCAGCAGTATAGTGTATTGAAAGAAAGATTCCTGTAGCAATTTGAATGATTAGACAAAGTCCGAGAAGAGATCCGAAGTTTCATCATCTAGAGATATTAGAAGGGGCTGGAAGATCAACTAATGCGTTGTTTATAATTTTAAATAAGGGGTGTGTTTTTCGAATAGGTTTATTCATTAATAAGAATTATGTTTTTGGTCGAAGTGGGCCTTCAAAAATGTTCGTAATTTTTACAGTTGCGATTAATGTTAAAAATAAATAATTAATTAGTAAGATAGTAATAATGTTTATTGGAAAATTATATAATTTATTTAATGTAAGGTTATTTTCTAGAAATAAATTTTTTATTTCTATTAATCTTAAATTTTCAATATTTAAAATTTTATTAAAAAAGAGTATTTTAAAATCAAAAAATAAAATAAATAAAAAAAAAATAATAAAAAATAAACAAAAAAAACTTGTAATTTTAAAGTTAATTGAAAATTTAAATATTTCATTTGATGCAATTGACGTTATATATATAAATAAAATAAGTATTCCCCCCAAAAAAATTAAAAATAATGAATAAGAAAATCAAAAAGATTTTGTTAATAATCCTGTAAAAAGAGCAATTGATATTGTTTGAATTATTAACAAAATACCTATTGATAAAGGGTGATTTATTAAAGAAAAAGAAAAAGATGAGATAATAAGAAAGAAAAATATTAAATTTTGTATAATTTCAGATCAGAAAATAGTTTATAAAAAAAATATTAATTTTGGGAATTAAAGAAGAGTTATTATTATTCTTTTCTGATATTTAAAAAGAATGGATTTCTTATTTTTGGTTTACAAGACCAATGTTTTTGTTAAACTATTTAAATTTTAATGTTAACAACTTTAATTTATTTATTTTTATTTATTTTTTTTATGGGGGTTTTTTCTTTTATTTTTTCTTATAAGCATTTATTAAATATATTATTAAGATTAGAATTTATTGTTTTAAGATTATTTATTTTTTTATTTTTTTATTTAAATTTTTTTAATTTTGAACAATATTTTAGAATATATTTTTTAGTTTTTTCTGTTTGTGAAGGTGTTTTAGGACTATCAATTTTAGTATCTATAATTCGTTCTCATGGAAATGATTATTTTTTAAATTTTTCTTTTCTTCAATGTTAAAAATTTTTTTTTTTTTATTATTTACAATTCCTATTTGTTTTATAAAAAATATATTTTGAATGGTTCAAAATATAATTTTTTTTTGTTTTTTTTTATGTTTATTTATAAGCTTTAATTTAAGTTTATTTAATTCTGTAATAATTTTTGGTATAGATGTTTTATCTTTTGGTTTGATTTTATTAAGTTTTTGAATTTGTGCATTAATAATTATATCTAGAAGAGGAATTTATTTTTCTAAATTAAATTTCAATTATTTTTTATTTAATGTTGTTTTTCTTTTGTTTATATTATTATTGACATTTAGTTGTATAAATTTATTTTTATTTTATGTATTTTTTGAGAGAAGATTAATTCCTACTTTATTTTTAATTTTAGGGTGAGGATATCAGCCAGAGCGTTTACAGGCTGGACTTTATCTTTTATTTTATACTCTTTTTGCATCTTTACCGCTATTAATGGCATTATTTTATATTATAAATAATTTTTACTCATTAAATTTTCTTTTTTTAAAAGAATTTAATATTGAAAATTTTTTATTATATTTATTTTTAGTATTTGCTTTTTTGGTAAAAATACCAATATTTTTGGTTCATTTATGATTACCAAAGGCTCATGTAGAGGCCCCTGTTTCGGGGTCAATAATTTTAGCTGGTATTTTATTAAAGTTGGGGGGGTACGGTTTAATTCGGGTATTTTCAATTATTGTAAGTATTTCTATAAAATTAAATATTTTTTGAATTGTATTAAGATTAGTTGGTGGATTTTTAATTAGTTTAATTTGTTTACGTCAGGTTGATTTAAAATCTTTAGTTGCTTATTCTTCTGTTGCCCACATAAGTCTGGTAATTGGGGGTTTAATGGTTTTATTAAGTTGAGGGTGAGGATTTTCATATTCTTTAATAATTGCTCATGGGTTATGTTCTTCTGGCCTTTTCTATTTAGTTAATTTGACTTATGAACGGTTAGGGAGACGAAGCTTGTTGATCAATAAGGGTATATTAAATTTTATACCTAGAGTAGCTATATGATGATTTTTATTATGTTCTAGAAATATAGCTGCTCCGCCCTCATTAAATTTAATGGGGGAAATTGGGTTAATTAATAGAATTTTGGGATGATCTCAGATTTCAATATTTTTATTAATGTTGGTTTCATTTTTTAGAGCTGCTTATACATTATATTTATATTCTTTTAGTCAACATGGGAAGTTTAATAATGGAAATTTTAGTTTTTCTTTTGCCTTAAATCGAGAATATTTAGTATTAATACTTCATTGATTACCCGTTAATTTGTTATTTTTAAAAAGAGAATTAATAGTATTTTTTTTATAATTATTATTTAAATAGTTTAATTAAAATTTTGATTTGTGGTATCAAAGATATAAAAATATTTTATTTTAAATCGTGGAATTTATTTCTATTTGTTTTATTTCTTTTATTTTTTTATTTTCTTTAAGAATAACTTTATTTTTTTTAGGATTAAATTTTTTAGTCTATGATTTAGTATATTTTTTTGAATGGGAAATTTTTAGCATTCAAAGAACTATAATAGTAATAGTTTTAATTTTTGATTGAATTAGTTTATTATTTATATCTTTTGTATTATTTATTTCTTCGTTAGTAATTTACTATAGAAAAGATTATATAAGAGGTGATATTTTTATTAATCGTTTTATTATTTTAGTTTTACTTTTTGTGTTTTCTATAATAATAATAATTTTAAGTCCTAATTTAATTAGTATTTTATTGGGTTGAGATGGTTTAGGACTAGTATCATATCTTTTAGTTATTTATTATCAAAATGTAAAATCTTATAATGCTGGCATAATTACGGCATTATCTAATCGTTTAGGGGATGTAGCTCTTTTAATATCTATTGCTTGAATATTAAATTATGGAAGCTGAAATTTTTTATTTTACATTGATTTTATAAAGGGTGATTTTCAGATGTTTGTAGTTTGTGGAATGGTAATTTTAGCTGCTATGACAAAAAGAGCCCAAATTCCTTTTTCATCTTGATTACCAGCAGCTATAGCAGCACCAACTCCTGTTTCTGCTCTTGTCCATTCTTCCACATTAGTAACAGCGGGTGTTTATTTATTAATTCGGTTCAGAAATTTATTTATGGATACAAATTTAGGTAAATTTTTATTATTAATTTCTGGTTTAACTATATTTATGGCAGGGTTGGGGGCTAATTTTGAATTTGATTTAAAAAAAATTATTGCTCTTTCTACTTTAAGTCAGTTGGGCTTAATAATAAGAATTTTAGCCTTAGGGTTTTATAAATTAGCCTTTTTCCATTTATTGACTCATGCTTTGTTTAAGGCATTATTATTTATATGTGCCGGGGCTATTATTCATAATATAAAAAATTCTCAGGATATTCGTGATATGGGGAGTTTAACCATTTATATACCTTTGACAATTTCTTGTTTAAATGTAGCTAATTTAGCTTTATGTGGTTTTCCTTTTTTAGCCGGGTTTTATTCAAAAGATATAATTTTAGAAATAGTATTAATTTCTGAGTTAAATTTATTTTCTGTATTTTTGTTTTTTTTTTCTACGGGGTTAACTGTTAGTTATTCTTTTCGTTTATTTTATTATTCTTTTATTATAACTATAAATCAAAGTTCTATAAATATTTTAAATGATAAAAGTTTTGTTATATTTAAAAGTATGTTTGGTTTATTAATTTTTGCTATTTCAGGGGGGGCTATATTAAATTGAATAATTTTTCCGTATGCTCCTATGATTTGTTTACCATTATTTTTAAAATTTCTTACTCTCGCAGTCTGTATAATTGGGGGGGTTTCTGGGTATTTAATTTCAAATATTAAGTTTTTTTCATTTAATAAATCTTTAAATTATTATTTATTTAGTTTTTTTTCTAGTTCGATATGGTTTATACCCCCCTTGTCAACCATTGGGATAACATATTATCCTCTTTCTATAAGTTTTAAATTATTTAAAAATTTGGATCAGGGTTGACTAGAATTTTTTGGGATTCAACAAACATTTAAAATTTTTATAAAGGTTTCTTCTATTGTTCAATTTATTCAGTTTAATAATTTAAAAATTCATTTAACTTTATTTGTTTTTTGAATAATTTTTTTAATATTATTAGTAATTATAATTTAAAAAAGCACAAAAATTTAAGTAGCTTATATTTAGAGTATGGTTTTGAAGCAGCCAGGGAAATTATTTTAATTCTTAAATAATTAAATAAAATTTTATAAAAGAATTTTAATCTTTGTTTTTATAATGAAAATATAATGTTTTATTTAAACTATATAAAATTTTGATAGAAATATAAATGGAGTTAAACCATTAAAGAAAAAAGTTAGCAGCTTTCTCTTGAACAACATATTTCTTTAATTGGAATTTTAAATATATTCAATTTTATCATTAACAGTGATATACCTCTTTTTTGGTTTCAATTAATATTAAAATAAGGGTATATTTTATACCAATGATTAGGTCGAAACTAATTGCAAATTTTGCTTCTTATTTATATAATTTTTTAAGGAAGATTGAGAGTTTCAATACTTTTTGAATGCAAATCAAATGTTATAATTAACTACTACCTTATTAGAATGTTCAGTTTAATGAGCCTTGATTTCATTCGTGAAATAATCCAATGATTAAGATTAAAATGAAAATAAAGTTAGTATATGTTCAAATTAATAAATTAGAAGATTTTAATGTTAGAATTATTGGTAAAATAAGAGCAATTTCGACGTCAAAAATTAAGAAGATAATAGCAATTAAAAAAAATCGAATTGAAAAAGGTAAACGAGAAGAATTTATAGGGTTAAACCCACACTCAAATGGTGAAAGTTTTTCTCGGTCTGAAATTTTTTTTTTTCCTAAAATAGTAGATAGGGCTATTACGATAAAAGCAATAATAAAAATTAGTCATGCTATAATTAATAAATTTAAAATTATTTATATTAAAATTTTTTAAACCTTATGATTGGAAGTCAAATATACTTATTATACTATATAAATTTATTTTAAAAGAGTTTTATCCTCCTCATCAATAGATTGAAATATATAAGAATAATCAGACAACGTCAACAAAGTGTCAGTATCACGCAGCTGCTTCAAATCCAAAATGATGATTTTTAGAAAAGTGATTTTGAAGATGTCGGATTAAACATACAGCTAAAAAAGTGGTTCCAATTAAAACATGTAATCCATGGAATCCGGTTGCCATAAAAAAGGTTGAGCCATAAACTGCGTCAGCAATTGTAAAAGGGGCTTCAATATATTCATAAGCTTGAAGAGCAGAAAAATAGATACCTAAAAGAATAGTAAAAAATAATCCTTGAGTAGTTTGAGAGTGGTTACCTTCCATTAAACTATGATGAGCTCAGGTAACAGTTACTCCGGAAGATAGAAGAATTGCAGTATTCAAAAGGGGTACTTGAAATGGGTTAAAAGCATAAATTCCTATAGGGGGTCAAATTTTTCCTAATTCAATAGTCGGAGATAGACTACTATGAAAAAAGGCTCAAAAAAAGCTAACAAAAAAAAATACTTCAGAAATAATAAAAAGGATTATTCCTCATCGAAGTCCTAAAGTTACGGGGTATGTATGAAGACCTTGGAATGTACCTTCTCGTGAGATATCTCGTCATCATTGAATTATTGTTAATACAGTAATTAGGATGCCCAATAAGAAGAGACTTATATCATATTGGTGGAATCATTTAGTGAGACCGGCTGTTAATGTTAAAGCTCCAATTGAACCTGTTAAAGGTCATGGGCTATAATTAACTAAATGAAAGGGGTGATTTGCGTGTGCTATCATTTTTATTTTTAAAAAATTTTTTATTGTTTAAAAAGTTATATTAATTAAATAACTTCACTTGAATAAAGAGTACTAAGAATAGTGAATACATAAGATTGAATAATTGCGACTGCTGTTTCTAATGTCAAAAGTAATAGTTGGGCTACAATTAAAAGAGATACTATAAGAGTAGAGAGAGAGTTTCCAGTATTTCCTAGTAATGTTAATAGTAGATGTCCTGCAATTATATTTGCAGATAATCGGACAGCCAATGTGCCTGGTCGAATAATATTTCTGATTGTCTCAATTAATACTATAAAGGGTATAAGAACAGGGGGAGTTCCTTGTGGAACAAGGTGTGCAAATATATGTTTTGTGTTGTTAATTCAACCAAAAAACATAAAACTTAGTCATAAGGGTAGAGCTAAAGATAATGTTAAAGTTATATGGCTTGTTCTGGTGAAAATATAGGGAAATAGGCCTAAAAAATTATTAAATAAAATAAATGTAAATAATGAAATGAACATAAATGTTGTTCCTCTGTAACTATGAATTCCTAATAAGGTTTTAAATTCTTTGTGAAGAGTAATAAAAATTTTATTTCAGAAAATGTTTATACGAGAAGGAAGGAATCAAAATATCATAGGGAAGAATAGGATTCCTAAAAAAGAACTTAATCAATTTAAAGAGAGATTAAAAATATTTGTTGAGGGGTCAAAAATAGAAAACAGATTCATTATCATTTTCAGGTTAAAAAAGAGTTATTTTTATTTATTTGGTTATTACTTGTTATTTCTGAATTTTTAAAAATAGGGTTAAAATTAAAATAATTTAAAATATTGAAAAATAAAAATAATAGAATAAATATTAAAAATAAAATTGTTCACAATATAGGGGATATTTGAGGAATCAAAAAATATCTATAATATTAGATAATTTTAGTTTGACATACTAATGTTATTGGGTTTAACTAATTTTTTATTGGTCATTAGAAGTAATCACTAGTTTACTATATTTTGGTTTAAGAGACCATTACTTGCTTTTCAGTCATCTAATGGAAAATATTTTTTTTTTTAAATTATATTAGAAATTCATTTAATAAAATGGTTTGTTGGAATTCTTTCAATTACAATTGGTATAAAACTATGATTAGCCCCACAGATCTCTGAACATTGTCCAAAAAAAAGTCCTGGTCGGTTAATAAAAAAATTAGTTTGGTTTAATCGACCTGGAGAAGCATCAATTTTTACTCCTAAAGAAGGAATTGCCCAAGAATGGAGGACATCTGTTGCTGATACTAAAATTCGAATTTGGTTATTAATAGGAAGGATAACTCGATTATCTACATCTAGTAATCGAAATGAATCGAGAGATATTTCATTTTGTGGAATTATATAAGAATCAAATTCAATTCCTGAAAAATCTGAGTATTCGTAACTTCAATATCATTGATGTCCAATTGTTTTTAGAGAAATTGAGGGATTATTTACTTCATCAAGAAGATATAAAATTCGTAAAGAAGGGAAGGCAATAAATAGTAGAATAATTGCGGGGAGAATTGTTCAAATTACTTCAATAGTTTGACCATGAAGAAGAAATCGATTATTTAATTTATTAAAAAAAAGTGTTCCTATTAAGTAACCTACTGATATTGTTACTAAAATAATAATTAATAAAGCATGATCGTGAAAAAAGTTTAATTGTTCTATAATTGGGGAATTTCTGTCTTGTAAACCTAAATTTGCTCATGTTGCCATTATTTTATTCTAATAAAAGTAAAAAACTTTATATATGAAGCTTAAATTCATTGCACTATTCTGCCATATTAGAATTTTTAATTAATTAAAATTAATTTGTTAATAGGGGTAATTCATTATAAGAATGTTCCATCGGTGGTAGATTTTGGTATCATTCAATAGATGAACAAAATTGTATTGGGTAAATTTGATTTCGGTGTGTTACAAAACTTTCTCAAATAATAAAAACAAAGAATAGTGTTCCAATTATTGAAATTGTTGAACCGATTGTTGAAATAATATTTCATGCTGTGTAAGCATCTGGATAGTCTGAGTACCGTCGTGGTATACCAGCAAGCCCTAAAAAGTGTTGTGGGAAAAAGGTTAAATTTACTCCAAAGAATATTATAGCAAATTGTGATTTTAGTCAGTTTTCATTTAATGTTAATCCTGTAAATAGTGGATATCAGTGTACAAATCCTGCTATAATAGCAAATACGGCTCCTATAGAAAGAACATAATGAAAGTGAGCAACTACATAATAAGTGTCATGAAGAATTACATCAATTGAAGAATTTGCTAAAATTACTCCTGTAATACCACCAACAGTAAATAGAAATACAAATCCTAAGGCTCATAAAATAGATGGAGAATAATTAATTTGTGTTCCATGAAGAGTTGCTAATCAACTAAAAATTTTAATTCCTGTTGGAACTGCAATAATTATTGTAGCTGAAGTAAAATATGCCCGAGTATCCACGTCTATTCCAACTGTAAATATATGATGAGCTCAAACAATAAAACCCAATAAACCAATAGCAAGTATAGCATAGATTATTCCTAGTGTTCCAAATGTTTCCTTTTTTCCACTTTCTTGGCTAATAATATGTGAAATCATTCCGAATCCAGGTAAAATTAAAATATAGACTTCTGGGTGACCAAAAAATCAAAATAAGTGTTGATAAAGAATAGGGTCCCCTCCTCCTGCTGGGTCGAAAAAAGATGTATTTAAATTTCGATCTGTGAGAAGTATAGTAATGGCCCCAGCTAAAACTGGTAAAGAAAGAAGAAGAAGTACAGTTGTAATTACGACTGATCAAACAAATAGAGGTATTCGGTCTAATGTAATTCCATTTGCTCGTATATTAATAACGGTAGTAATAAAATTTACTGATCCTAAAATTGAAGATACCCCTGCTAGGTGTAGAGAGAAAATTGCTAAATCAACAGAGGCACCTCTATGGGCAATAGCCGAAGAAAGAGGGGGATAAACTGTTCATCCAGTTCCTGCCCCATTTTCTACGAATGAACTAGAAAGTAATAAAGTAAGAGAAGGTGGGAGAAGTCAAAATCTTATGTTATTTATCCGGGGGAAGGCCATATCTGGAGCTCCTAGTATTAAAGGAACTAGTCAATTACCAAAGCCCCCAATTAAAATTGGTATAACCATGAAAAAAATTATAATAAAAGCGTGAGCTGTAACTACTACATTGTAAATTTGATCGTCACCAATGAATGTGCCGGGTCGACCTAATTCAGCTCGAATAAGCATTCTTAGGGAAGTCCCAACCATTCCTGATCATGCTCCAAAAATAATGTATAAGGTACCAATATCTTTATGATTTGTAGAAAATAATCATTGTTGCAATATTTTAAATAACTTTTAAAAAAGATTAAATGGCTGATAAAAGTAATAGATTGTAAATCTATATATAAGGATAAATTCCTTTTTAATCAGGATTAAACTTTATAGTCAATTTATGATATTAGACTGCAATTCTAAAGGAATAAAATATAATTTTATTAAAGTTTATAAAATTAAAACTTAAAAGTTATGTCTTTTATTTATAACTTTGAAGGCTATTAGTTTTTTTAACTTAAAGTTTTAAATAAAGATAAAAAATAAATTAATGAATAAAAGACCAAAAATAGAAATAAATAATAAAAATGAAAAAATTATTTTTTTTTTAGCATTAAAATAGTATGTAAAATTTCAATTTATTTCATTATGATTTAGTAAAAAGGCAGAATAAGAAATTCGTAAATAAAAGTATAATGTAATTAAAGTAAAATTAATTATTACAATTAAAAGAAAAAATATATTTAGATTTATTAATAAATCAATTACTAATCATTTGGGAAAAAACCCTAAGAATGGGGGAAGGCCCCCTAATGACAAAAGGGGCAAAAAAATTACTATTTTTATTAAAAATTTAAAATTAAAAGAAGAAAAAATTTGATTTAAGTTAAAAATTTTTAATCTATTAAAAAGAAAAATAATTGAAATGGATAGAAAACAATAAAAAATAAAATAAATTTTTCAAATATTTTGATTATTCAAAATACCTGCCACTATTCAACCTAAATGATTAATAGAAGAAAATGCTATTAATTTTCGTAAAGAGGTTTGGTTTAAACCTCCAAATGAGCCAAAAAGAATTGATATAATAATACTAAAATAAAAAAAATAATTATTTAGACAAAAAGAAAGAATAATAACAGGGGCAATTTTTTGTCAAGTTATTAAAATAATATTATTAATTCAATTTAGGCCTTCTATAACAATAGGGAATCAAAAATGAAAGGGGGCTATTCCTGTTTTTATTATAAGAGAAGAAGCAAGAATAATATTAATTTTTGAATTAAAGTTTAATATTATTTTTCATTCAATAAAGAAGGAAAATAAAATAATAGAGAATAAAAGAACTCTAGAGGCTAAAGCTTGGGTTAAAAAATATTTTAAAGATGCTTCTGATGAAAATAGATTATTTAATTTTATTGTCAGGGGAATAAAAGACAATAAATTAATTTCTAATCCTATTCATACTCTGAATCATGATGATGAACAAATTCTAATTATTGTTCCTAAAAATAATGTTGATAAAAATAATATTTTGTATGAATTTTTTAAAATTAAAAAGAAAAGGATTATAACCTTTATATATAGGGTATGAACCTAGAAGCTTGATTAGCTTATCTTTTTATATTTTGGTGTATGAAGCATAAAAGATTTTGATTCTTTTGGAGATAGTTTAATTCTATTAAATATAATTTAATTTTAATGAATATAATTATTAAAATTATATGTTTTACCCTATCAAGGTAATCCTTTTTCAGGCAATTCATT